TCTTCTCTAGCCCTGTTACTTTGTTGACACACCCGATGGAGTACCTAATCGTACTATAGCCGCATATTGGGGTACTTTGACTTCGTAACGAAGTAGAGTGTTCTCACCTACATCTAGAGTAAGCATGAACAAATATCTTACACGTTGGCTATTTTCTACTAATCATAAGGATATAGGTACTTTATATTTACTATTTGGGGCTTTTTCTGGAATGGCAGGGACAGCTTCGAGTATGTTAATACGGCTAGAGCTCTCAGCTCCAGGTAGTATGTTAGGAGATGATCATCTATATAATGTGATTGTAACAGCACATGCTTTATTAATGATTTTCTTCATGGTAATGCCTATCTTGATCGGAGGATTCGGAAATTGGTTTGTACCAATCATGATTGGTTCACCTGATATGGCCTTTCCTAGATTAAACAATATCAGTTTCTGGTTATTACCGCCTTCTCTAATACTATTGACCGGCTCTATGTTTGTGGAACAAGGGGCAGGTACAGGTTGGACCATTTATCCCCCATTAGCAAGTATTCAAGCTCATTCAGGGGGAGCAGTGGATATGGCCATATTCAGTTTACATCTAGCTGGGGTATCTTCCATTTTAAGTTCTATTAACTTTATAACTACTATAATTAACATGAGGGTTCCTGGCATGAGTATGCATAGATTACCTCTATTCGTATGGTCTGTATTAGTTACTACTATATTGCTATTATTGTCTTTACCAGTATTAGCGGGGGGAATCACCATGTTATTGACAGATAGAAATTTTAATACAACATTCTTTGACCCTGCAGGAGGGGGGGATCCGATTTTATTCCAGCACCTATTCTGGTTTTTTGGACACCCTGAAGTCTATATATTAATTCTACCGGGATTTGGTATTGTATCTCAAATTATACCTACATTTTCTGCTAAACAGCATATTTTTGGTTATTTAGGTATGGTATATGCTATGATTTCTATTGGAGTATTAGGGTTTATTGTTTGGGCTCATCATATGTTCACCGTTGGTATGGATGTCGATACTCGTGCCTACTTCACTGCAGCCACTATGATTATTGCTGTTCCCACTGGGATTAAGATATTTAGCTGGCTAGCTACTATATATGGGGGGAGCCTACGGCTTGATACACCTATGTTGTGGGCTATAGGGTTTGTATTCTTATTTACCCTTGGTGGTTTAACTGGAGTTATATTAGCTAATAGTTCATTAGATGTAGTGTTACACGATACTTATTATGTAGTAGCTCACTTCCATTACGTGTTATCTATGGGGGCCGTATTTGCCATATTTGGGGGATTCTACTATTGGTTCGGCAAAATCACAGGTTTTAGTTATAATGAACTATATGGTAAGATCCATTTCTGGATTATGTTTATTGGAGTTAATTTAACTTTCTTCCCCCAACATTTCTTGGGCTTAGCTGGGTTACCTAGAAGATACTCCGATTTCCCTGATGCTTATCAAGATTGGAACTCAGTTAGTTCTTGCGGAGCTATAATAGCACTAGTAGGAATTATGTGGTTTATATTCTTGACTTATGAGGCATTTGCAGCTGAAAGACCATTTAAGAGCTGGCAAGCTTCGTCTACCTCATTAGAGTGGTCTTTATGTTCTCCGCCTGCTTTTCATACTTATAATGAATTACCGTTTGTCTATCAGAGCAGTAACCTGTCTAACTAATTGAGTCATGGGGATGATTTACATATTATTTCCACACTACTCCTTTGACCTTGGGGAGTTTATAAGGCAATGTGTTCTTCTAATACATGCAAGGCCCTATCAAGGGTCATACTGGTGAGGATAAAATGGAGACCATTGACGGTCTCTGTTGACGTATTAGAATAGGTGGGATAGTGGCCCACCTGGTCGAAGATGCGTAGTATAGCCACACTTTCACTGTAACAAGGGGAAGACTTTTTGGCAGCAGTAGAGAATCTTGTGCAATGGGTAAACGCTTGACACAGGGTTTCACACTGAGGTCTGTCTAACTAAGTGCCAGCAGACGCGGTTAAACTTAGAGGCCCAGTTTTTATTTCGCATTAGGTGTTAAAGTATGTAGTGAAGCATGAGGATAAAGTAAGGTAAACCTCTTGGTAGCGGTAAAATGTTTGAAGCAAGAGTGGAAGTCCGAAGGTGAAGACTCCTTACTCCATTCATGGTACGTCTTCATGAAATACGAAAGCTTGGATAGCAAACAGGATTAGACACCCTGGTAGTCCTCGCCCTAAACTTATACAATAGCTTTATTAGCGAATAACCTTATTGTATGCCTGAATACTATGATCGCAAGATTGAAACTCAAAAGGCTTGGCTGTTCACTGTTTGAATCAGAGGAGCGTGTAATTTAATACGATGATCCGCGTGTCACCTCACCTTTCCTTGAAAGCGCTGGCTCTGAAAGAGTGGCCGCTCAGGCATTGCATGGCCGTCGTCAGGATAACAATAAATGTTATCCTTAACCCTATTATGGATTAAGTCAGGTGTCATGGTCTTTATGGAAAGGGATATTATGCGCTACATTCTCCTATACAATCTATACAGTAAATTAGGAGGCGGAGATTCTCTGAAATGGTAATCTTAAGTAGGATTTGATAGTAATCGGGAAGTAGAGCGTTCCGGTGAATTCTCACCCAGTGTTAGCACAAATCGCCCGTCGTCCCCTTCAAGTTAAGGATACGAGACGCCCCGTCGCTAATTGGCGGGGTTATCCCTCCTTTTCGAGAATGGGTAAGTCGTAACATAGTAAGGGTAAGGGAACTTGTTCTTGGGCCATAGGCTACGTTCAATACGTACTTGGCCGTCCTCTTATGGGGGTAGTAACTAGGATGATGAGTACTATTATTTCAATTATCTTTAAAACGCTTGCAATAATAATACCTTTATTAGCGGCTGTAGCTTATTTAACTTTAGCAGAAAGAAAGGTATTAGGGTATATGCAAGCACGAAAAGGACCTAATGTAGTTGGGGTTTATGGACTATTACAGCCTTTAGCTGATGGAATAAAATTATTCTCCAAAGAGATGGTTATTCCTAATCACGCTAATCTGTCGGTTTATATTGTAGCCCCGATTCTATCGCTTACCTTAGCTCTTTTGGCTTGGGGGGTTATTCCTTTTAGCCCAGGTATCGTACTAGCTGATATTAATGTTGGAATCTTGTACATATTTGCTATCAGTTCTATGGGAGTGTACGCTATCTTAATGTCTGGTTGGGGAAGTAATTCTAAATATGCATTCTTGGGGGCTATCAGAGCAGCAGCTCAGATGATTAGCTATGAAGTGTGTATAGGGCTCATCCTAATATCAGTAATATTATGTGCAGGTTCTCTTAATATCACTCAGATAGTTTTAGCTCAGGCCGAAATTTGGTATATTATACCTTTATTTCCAGCTGCTTTAATGTTCTTTGCTTCGGCATTAGCTGAAACTAATCGGGCTCCTTTCGATCTTACCGAGGGAGAATCAGAATTAGTATCTGGTTATAATGTAGAATATTCTAGTATGTCGTTTGCCCTGTTCTTTTTAGCTGAATACGGCCATATTATTCTAATGAGCTGTTTGATAAGTTTATTGTTTTTAGGTGGTTGGGCACCTTTCGCAGGAATTATAGGAATGGGTTGCTTAGCCCTTAAAACTTCGGCAGTAGCCTTCTCATTTGTGTGGATACGAGCTTCTTTCCCCAGAATGAGATATGACCAACTTATGTACCTATTATGGAAGTCTTATTTACCTTTCAGTCTTGGTTTAATCGTTTTAGTTTCTGGTTTGCTGATAGGTTTGGATGCAGTGCCCTTTATAGGGGGCTAGCCCTTGTGGCTATGGAATCACCAAGCAAAATGTTACGAATAAGAACTCAACATCCATTAATCTCTATTGTGAACGGGATAGTGGTCGATTTACCGACCCCCTCTAATATTAATTATTTGTGGAATTTGGGTTCTTTGTTAGGAGCTTGTTTAGTTATTCAATTGATGACTGGAATATTTTTAGCTATGCATTATTGCCCCGACTTAGCTTTTGACTCAGTTTCCCATATTTTAAGAGACGTTAATTACGGTTTTATGTTAAAGTACATTCATGCTAATGGAGCTTCATTATTCTTTCTCTGTGTGTATATACATATAGGCAGAGGACTCTATTATGGAAGCTACATGAAAGTGGACGTCTGGAATATCGGGGTTATAATCTACTTAATAATGATGTTAACAGCCTTCTTAGGGTACGTATTACCCTGGGGACAAATGTCTTTTTGGGGGGCCACAGTTATTACTAACTTCTGTTCTGCTATACCTTATGTAGGCACAGATATTGTTCAATGGATTTGGGGAGGATTTAGTATATCTAACGCGACTCTTAATCGTTTCTACTCTTTACATTATCTTTTTCCTTTTCTTATAGTTGGACTAGCCGTATTACATATTATTAGTTTACATACAGACGGGTCAAATAATCCTTTAGGGATTAGCTCTAATATAGATAAAGTTACCTTTCATGTTTATTATATTTATAAGGATTTGTTTGGTATCCTAGTACTTGGCGTTATTTTAGTTATAATTAGTTATTTTATGCCTAATGTGTTAGGTGACCCCGAGAATTTCATTCAAGCTAATCCTTTAGTAACTCCTGTTCATATTCAACCAGAATGGTACTTTTTATTTGCTTATGCCATACTACGCGCTGTGCCCAACAAGCTTGGGGGGGTCTTGGCTCTGGTAGCTAGTATCTTGGTGCTATTCTTATTGCCCTTTATTCATACTAGTAAATTAAGAGCCTTAACATTTAGACCTTTGGGTAAAATAGCATTTTGGTTTTTAGTAGCTGACTTTATATTATTAACTTGGTTAGGAGCCAACCCAGTAGAGGAGCCCTACGTGATAGTGGGCCAATTGGCCTCTTTGTCCTACTTTGGTTATTTTGCGTTAGTGCCTATATTAGGTTGGGGGGAAAACCTCCTAATGTATTACAAGGCCTGTCCCCCCTTTAATTAAATGTATGAATTGGATTTCCCCTTTCTTAGCTAACATTCTTATAACTTTAGGTGGTATCTCTGCGGGCTCGTATATATTAGATGGACTATTTTACAACAGTCAAGGGAAAGTTACAGGCTTAACATATGTAGCCTCAATCCTGTACTAGGGGCTGATAGAAGCCAGGGAGAACCTAACGATAAATCTTGGTAGGGGACTTTAGTCAATCACTAGATAACAAGTGCATAGAGGCTATTAAAAGATAATATGAATAGTTTATTTATGATATTCTCTTTAGGAATAGTAGGGGCCAGTCTGATGGTGATATCTACCCCGAACCCTGTTTATTCAGTATTCTGGTTAGTTATTGCCTTTGTTAATGCTGCTGTTATGTTTATATCATTGGGATTAGACTATATAGGCTTAATATTTATAATTGTGTACGTAGGAGCTATCGCTATTTTATTCTTGTTCGTAATTATGTTAATTCAACAGCCTAATAAAGTAGATTCCCAGGATCACTCGCATTTCTTACCTGTAGGATTATCTGTGATATTCCTATTTTATAGTTTACTAACCAATAGCCCTAAATATATCAGCAATCCTGTTATAGAATCTCGAACTAACATAGGGGCGATTGGAAGTCATCTTTATACAACTTATTATGAATTAGTGTTAGTTGCTAGTTTGGTACTACTAGTTGCCATGGTCGGAGCTATATTATTAGCCCAGCAGCCAAATCCGCCTTCTTTATATAATTCCAACGTAGAGATACGTAGTAGGCAAGATCTCTTCCTACAAATAAGCAGAAAGCACCTTTAGGGGCCTTCTGGCCAAGTGCGATAGCCACTATCTATATAGTGCTAGCACGTCTCCGCTTAGGAACATGGAGTTCAAAGGAATATTAATACTACTTATCGTTAGCGGGACATTATCAATTATAATTTTAGGGGCATCTTATTTATTAGGAAATAAACAACCCGATATGGAGAAAGTGTCAGTATATGAGTGTGGGTTTGACCCTTTTGATAACCCGGGGAATCCCTTCTCCGTTAGATTCTTCTTAATTGGGATCTTATTCTTAATATTTGATCTTGAAATATCTTTCCTATTTCCTTGGGCTGTTACCTATATGGGCTTACCCCTATTTGGATATTGGGTTGTTATGTTATTTTTATTTATTTTAACTTTAGGGTTAGTTTATGAATGGATAGAAGGAGGCTTAGAATGGGAAAATTAAAGTATGTCTTATTTAATATTATCAATTGTCATCTTATTAATTGGAATCTTAGGTATTATTCTTAATAGAAGCAATTTAATTATTATGCTAATGTGTGTAGAGTTAGTTTTACTGGCTTCTACTGTTTTGCTTCTTTTTGAGTCTCGTGTGCTCTATACGCTTTTTGGTCAAATTTTTGCGATTATGATTTTAACTGTCGCAGCTGCCGAGTCTGCTATCGGTTTAGCCATTATGGTTAACTATTACCGTTTACGTGGTACAATTGCTGTTCGAGCCTTAAATTTATTAAGAGGTTAACTCCTAATTAAAAATGAGCCAAATAATTATGCAGTATTTTAACTTAATGGAGGAGAATTATTCTAAGTATGGGTTATCAGTAATCCCGCTTATCCAGATTGGTAAGTTCTATGAACTTTGGCATGAGCCTGATGCTCCTTGTATACAGCAAGCATATTCTCAAGCTGAGTTATTAGCTGAGTCGGGCCCCTCCACAGGGGGGCCTTTAGGAGTAACACCTCCTATTGAACAAGTTGCTTCGTTACTTGATATGAGGATAATATCACCCGGTAAAAGATCCTTGCTTCAAATGGGGTTTCCTATTTATTCCCTTACTACTTATTTAAGCATCTTGTTGGATAAAGGTTGGACTATTATAGTTATTGATGAACTAGTTACTGGTAAATCCGGGCCTAAACAACGCGCAGTATCTCAGATTTATTCTCCTAGTTGTAATTTAGAAGATTGTTCTGAATTATCCTATGTGATATCAATTTATTTCAAAGATGACTTACTGGGTGTTACTTTATTTTCAGCCATGAATGGACATAGTGTAATGTTTCCTGCCTATTGGGAAGATCGAGACAAAGTAGCTCGATTATTAATCAGCTACCGTATTAAAGAGGTAGTAATTTGGGCGGACTCGGGGGCCGATCCAGGGATACTAAATAAGATATATGGTTTATTAATTGGTTGGAATTTATTCCCTTCTGAACCTAATGCTATAATTGAAGTTATGAGTAGCCCGTGTTACTTATCTTATAGATATGAAAATGATAATAAGGAGTGGCTTTTGCTTCATATTTATTCGAGCATTAACGAAGAGTGGTTTAACAAAAATTATCAAGAATATACCCTTAGTAAAATATTTCAAAGCACTTGGACGGACGATCTCAATCAGGTAAATATAATTAGCCTTTTAGGAATATTACAATTTGTTAAAGATCGAAATCCTAATTTTATTAAGAATCTACAACTTCCCGAGTCTTATCATTCTGTTGTTAGCCCTTTAAATTTAATACTATGTAATCGAGCCGAGTATCAATTGGACCTATTGCCTAAAAAGGGTAAACTGGGGGGTTTACTTAATCTGATTGATTACTGTTCTACTGCAATGGGTAAAAGGCGACTCAAATCCAGACTTCTTAACCCTATCACAGATTATTCTGAACTAAATCTTCGTTACGAGGAAGTTGCTACATTTAAACAATTACTTGATACGCAAATATTTGATAACTCCGAGTTAAAACAAATTAAAGATTTATCCTCTTTACATCGTCAATGAGCAATCTGTGCCTCGAGTGTTAATACGACAGATACTACCTTGTGGCTGCCACCTAAAAAGTTGTATCAAATTTACCACTCTTATTTGTCTGCTAATAAATTTATAAGGTCTTTACTTCCTTTATTACGACCCCTGGCAATCGAACACTTGGCAGTCGTACCTCAATTAGAATCATTAATTGAGGAAATAGGTCAATTTTTCCAGGTAGATAATCTTTTGGGAGATTTAAAAGACATATTACAACCAACGGACAACCTAACTAACCTTCTCGTACAACAACAAGCTTTAAAGGACCAACTTACAGAATGGGCCGAACAAACTTCGAATGTTGTATTTCAAGATACAATTTCTATCAAAGCTGAATATTTTAGTAAGGAGGGTTATGCCCTCTCTATTTTATCTAAAAAATTAGCTAAGTTAAATCGCGTTAGACTCCCGGCTTCGAGCGCTAATACGATAGATATTAACTCTATTATCATATTGGGTAAAAGAGGAAATTATAATATAATTACTAGTCCCGCTATTCTTAAAGTATCAGTTGAGTTCAACTTATTAGAAGAGCAAATTAATACTTATGTTAAACAAACTTATAACCGAGAACTTAAAAGGCTATATTTCAGTTATTCTGAGCTGTTTTTACCTTTAGAGAATATAATTTCTAGATTAGATGTTGCATTAAGCGGGGCTATCGTGTCTACTAAGTTTAATTATACTAAACCCTGCTTGCAGGGAGAGGGTAAGGGTTTAATAGAAACAACGAATCTTCGACACCCATTAATAGAACAGTTAAATACTCAGGAAGAATGTGTAGCTCATGATATTAGTTTAGAGGATAAGGGGATGTTAATATTCTCGGCAAATGGTGCGGGGAAATCTACTTTACTCAGAGCAATAGGGGTTAACATAATATTAGCTCAAGCAGGAATGTATGTAGCTGCAGACTCTTTTAAGTTAAGACCTTACCACTATTTAATTACTCGGATTTTAGGGGGAGATGATATTCATAAAGGTCAAGGTACTTTTGAGGTCGAAATGAGAGATCTCTCGACTATATTAAAGCTAGCTAATTATAACAGTTTAATATTAGGAGATGAAATTTGCCATGGTACAGAAGTTAGTTCGGGGTTAGCAATATTAGCTGCAACAATTGAAAGGTTGACAGCTGCACGAACTAGTTTCGTTCTTTCTACTCACCTCCATAAAGTTTGTTCTTTAATTGACTCACCAGTTCGATATTATCATCTATCTGTTATTCAGCGAGAAGATTTAGGTATAATTTATGAACGTAAATTAAAACCTGGCCCAGGGCCCTCCCAATATGGCATCGAAGTTATGGGACATATTATTAATGACAGAGAGTTTTATAGTAGTGCTTTAAAATATCGTAAACTTATTAATTGGAAATCCCCATCCCTACGGCCCCGAAGTAAGTATAGTTCTTTAACAGTATTCCGCCCTTCTAAATATAATACTAAAGTTTTTATTGACTCGTGTGAAATATGCGGGGCTCCAGCAGAGGCCATCCATCATATTAAACCTAAGAGATTATGCTCCTTCAATTTGAATCGAAGATCTAATTTGGTGCCAGTATGCTCAAGCTGTCATTTAGATATTCATAGAAATAAGATCTCTATTTTAGGCTGGAAGAGAACACCAGGACATAATAAATTATATTGGGTTTATCTTAATGAGTCTTTAGACAGTGGAACTGAGTAAAGTCTAGGGTCTATCGGTAAGGACGTGAAATACGAAATAACAAGGGAGAGACTTTGAACTTGTTTATCCTAACTGAAAAGGGTGAATCGAATAGTTAATTGAAACATCTTACTAAACTATGGGGGAATAAATCAACTGAGATTCCGTACGTAGCGGCGAGCGATAGCGGAGGAATTGTCTCAAACAGATAACTAAGATGATTGGACATCTAGACTAAACCCCGATAGACACCTATAGAGAAAGTACCGTGAGGGAAAGACTCATAATTGGTTCTAAAAGTTACCTTTTGCATAAGGGGCCTGCAAGACAAGATTTGGCAAGCTTAAGTATTGAATGAAGGCGTAGTGAAAGCAAGAGAAAAACTCGTCAGTCAAATCTCCCGAAACCAAGTGATCTAACCATGGCCAGGTAGGAGTATTTACCATACTCCTGACCGAACCAGTGATTGTGGCAAAAATCTTGGATGAGCTGTGGTTAGCGGTGAAATACTAGTCGAACTTGGATATAGCTGGTTCTCTACGAAACTTATCTTAGTAAGGCATTCCAAGTTGATTCGCCCCCAAACCAGGGGGCCTGAATTACTGGTGTAGTCAGACTATGGCGATAAGGCCCCTAGTCAAGAGGGGTAAGCCCTAACCATAAATTAAAGTCGCTAATACAGATTAAGTGTATAAAGAGGGTCCGACTTAGACAAACAGGAAGTAGGCTTGGAAACAGCCATCTGCACAGGAAAACGTAAAAGTTCACTGAATGAGCTAGGAAACTCTAAGAATTAAGACGGCTAAATCTGTAACTGAAATTATGGAGGCCACACGGCAACCGCAAGGAAGCCTCAATTGGCTTGGTAGTAGAGCGTTCTGTATACATCCACCTCGTGAGATAAACAGAAGTGATAATGCAGGCATGAGTAGTACAGGATTCACTCCCAAATAAAATGTTTATACAACTCCTAAGGGCATTGCGCCCGATGGATTAGAATTCTTGTCCCTGTTCAGGAAAATTATTATAGTGCATAGCACTGACTTACTTTCGATTGTTATTTATGGGACTTATATCTAGGCATAATTTCTCTTAAGGAACTCGGCAAAATAAGATCTCGACTGTTTACCAAAAACATAGCTCTCTGCTAAAGGTATACTGAAGTATAGAGGGTGAATTCTGCCCAATGGTTGTATAGTGAAACTGAGGACTAACGTCTAAAGCGAAACCCAACTGAATGGCCGCGGTAACTCTGACCGTGATAATGTAGCACAATAAATAGCCAATTAATTGTTGGCGGGTATGAATGGAACCACGAGGGTCTTACTGTCTCAAGAGAAAAGCCGATGAAATTATAATTGTAGTGAAGATACTACATAAACATTGTAAGACGAAAAGACCCTATCGAGCTTTACTGGATACCGATAACGTTAATTTAGAATGATCTATACTAAGTATCCTAATTATAAGTTAATAAATTTTGTTGGTAGGACAGTTTAGTTGGGGCGACTACCTTTGAATAAGAAACGAAGGCGAGCTTATGGTATTAATAAAATCTCATTAGCCTCACAGTGAGGGGGACACCCCTAACTGGCACAAGGACCCCACGGGGGTTCCTATGTGGGCGATAGTGACCCGATATTATTATCCAAAATAAATATCGAAAGCGGATAAAAGCTACCGTAGGGATAACAGCGTAATATTGTCGGAGAGTTCTTATCGAGGACAGTGTTTGCGACCTCGATGTTGAATTGCGGTGCCCTGGTGCTGTAGAAGGTACCTTAGGTTGGTCTGTTCGACCATGAAAACCGTACATGATTTGAGTTCAGAGCGTGGTGACACAGCTCGGTTTCTATCTACAATGTTCAATCCCAACTTTTCTGAGTCCTAGTACGCAAGGAATGGTCTCAGCGATGCTCGACTATATTGGCCCCATCGACGTAATCAACTTCTGGCTGCTGCAAAGAAGGAGAACAAAAAGGTTTAGGGATTAATAAGGTACTTGTGGGTGCATAGCCCCTGGTACCCTATGGAATTAACACTAGGGCTCATCATACTAATAGTGTTGACGTATGGATTAAAGGCCCCGACTCTAAGATTAGCCACATTCTGTTTAGGAGCTATAATACTTATGGTAGCTGCTGGGTTATTAGCTGAGCCCCATCTGCTATGTTGGACACAGGCTATTAAGATGTTGGTAATGCTAAGTGGGTTAGCCATACTATGTATGCTGGACCATCGAACATCGCATCGATCAAGCTCTTTATTGATTTTATTAGTGATCTTGGGTAATTTATTACTTATCGGATCAACAAATTTAATTTCGATATATTTAGCATTAGAAATGCAAACATTATGTATGTTTATCTTAGTCGCTTATAATAAAAACTCATTGTTGTCAGCAGAAGCTGGATTGAAATATTTTGTGTTAGGGGCGTTATCTTCGGGGTTGTTCCTGTTTGGTTGTGCCCTAATTTATGGCTCTACAGGAGAGCTTGACCTTCAATTTATTCGTATGAGTATAATATCTTATGGAGCATTAGCTGGTAAGTGTCTTATTACTGTCTCATTATTATTTAAAGTATCTGCAGCTCCATTTCATATGTGGGCCCCCGATGTCTATGAAGGGGCTCCAACTTGGGTGGCTGCGCTATTATCTATCGTGCCGAAATTAGGGGTACTAGCTATTATAATACAAATCGGCCTAAATGAAATAGGATTATTAATGGCCGGGTTAATATCCTTGATTATAGGGTCTATAGGGGCCTTGAATCAAACTCGTATAAAAAGATTATTAGCTTATAGCGGGATAGGCCATATAGGGTTTGTGTTGCTAGGAATAGCTATCGGGTCTATAGAAAGTATTCAGGCTAGTTTAATGTATATAGGTGCCTACATATTAACTCAAGTATTACTTTGGTCTGTAGTACTTATTATATCCCCTAAAAAAGATATGCTTATTGAGTTTAGTGGTGTTTCAAGATTAAACCCAATCTTAGCATTAGCATTAGCTACAGGTTTATTGTCTACTGCAGGAATCCCCCCTTTAATTGGGTTTTTAACTAAATGGTATATTATCTTAGCGGCTGTTGGTCAAGGCTACTATCTTAGCGCCTTAATCGCTTTAGTATGCTCCGTAATAGCTGGAGTTTATTACCTTAGATTAATTAAAATTATGTTTTATCAACCCATGTCGACGCCTTTAGTCATAACAAATATACTAAATTCTCCACATGGTAGCGTAGCATCGAAGGAAACAGGTTTGGGCAAAGCAATATTAATAGGGGTAAGTTTATATTTAATATTAACAATTATAGTATGTCCTAGTTTGTTTTTTCAGTTAACACATTTGATTGTTTTAGATTTATTTCCATGTATCTTCTAGTAATATTAATGCCGTTATTAAGCGCAGTCGGAAGCGGACTAGGGGGTCGTTATCTAGGAAGTAAGGGGGCTGGTTTGTTAGCTTCTGTATGGGTCATGGCTAGTTGCCTTCTTTCTTTTGTATTATGTTATGAAATTCTTATTAATGGGTCCACAGTATATCTAGAGTTAGGAAGATGGATAGAGTCTGATTTACTAATAACTAATTTCGGCTTACAATTTGATGTGGTAACAGCCGTAATGTTAATAGTAGTAACCACAATTAGTGGGTTAGTTCATATCTATTCTACAAGTTATATGAGAGAAGACCCCCATTTACCTAGATTCATGAGTTATCTGTCTCTATTTACCTTTTTTATGTTAGTTTTAGTTACTAGTAATAATTATGTGCAATTATTTATTGGTTGGGAAGGTGTCGGCTTATGTTCTTATTTATTAATTAACTTTTGGTTTACACGTATACAAGCTAACAAGGCAGCAATTAAGGCAATGTTAATTAATAGAATAGGAGATATAGGATTAATGTTAGCTATCATATTAATCTGGAAAGAATTTGGGGTATTAGATTACTGTAGTTTGTTCTCCACCTTGTCTCCATCTTCAGCTTGTACTTGTATTTGTATCTTACTAACTATAGGGGCCGTGGGAAAATCTGCCCAATTAGGGTTACATACTTGGTTGCCAGATGCTATGGAGGGCCCTACACCTGTTTCGGCCCTAATTCACGCAGCAACAATGGTAACAGCAGGAGTATTTTTAATTATAAGGTCAGCCCCTCTTTTTGATCATTCTCCAACTGCAACCATTCTTGTGGGTTTAGTGGGCGCCTTAACTGCTTTCTTTGCTGCCACAGTCGGATTAGTCCAATCGGATATAAAAAAAGTTATTGCTTATTCTACTTGTAGCCAATTAGGATACATGGTAATGGCCTGTGGTACTTATAGCTGTCTAAGTAGTTTATATCATCTATTAACTCACGCTTTCTTTAAGGCTTTATTATTCTTGGGAGCGGGTTCAATAATTCATGCTCTTTTAGATGAACAAGATCTTAGGAAGATGGGGGGGATAATTAGAGGCCTACCTTTAACTTATATCTTAATGTTGATCGGTTCATTGTCTCTGGCTGGTTTTCCCTATTTATCTGGATTTTACTCTAAAGATTTAATATTGGAATTAACTTATAATAGTTATTGTTTAATATCGATTTATTGGTTGGCTTCAATTACAGCCTTCTTAACTGCTTTTTATTCATTTCGATTAATATACCTAAGCTTCGTGACTAAGCCTAATTTAACACGTATGAGCGCACAACACTTACAAGAAGCTGATTGGAACTTATTGGGCCCCTTATTAGTATTAGGGGTGGGGAGTATTTTAGTTGGTTATATAGCTCAAAATATGGTATTTGCGCCAGGTGTACGTCCCTTGCCACTTGTGCCCACAGTAGTCTCTTTAGCGCCAGTTATTATGTCTGTAACCGGGATATTACTAGTGTTTATACTTCGTCCATATATTATACATTATATTACACGCCCTAGCATATATGGATTCTTATTTTATGCCTGGGAGTTTAACCAAATAGCAAATTATTATATTGGAAGCACAGTTTGGAAGTTCGGTCATACTGTCTCTTATCGTACTATAGATAGGGGGATTTTAGAGATTTTAGGCCCTACTGGAATAGCTCTATTCCTAGTTGATAGAACTAAAGAGTTAAGCAGCTTACAATCTGGTTTATTGTTTAATTACGCATTAATAATATTAGTTGGGACAGCTATCGCACTTAAGTACCTAGTCGTAAATTAGGTCCGGTTCGTAGCTGCAATAGAATGTTAATATGATATTAACTTGTATAGTGGGCTCTATATTAATAAGTATAATAATAATCGCATTAATCCCCAGGGAAAATAGCATGAAACTACGCCAGCAAGCGTTGGAGTGGTCTCTGATAACATTTGCTCTTTCTCTTTTATTATTAGTTAACCTTCATCAAGAAGCTCAATTTCAACAGATAATAGAATTCAATTGGGTAAGTACAATAGGTTGGTTTGAAGGTTCTCCTATATTATTTGCTATTGACGGGATTTCTATATTTTTCATTGTACTAAGTACTTTGTTAACACCAATTTGTATTTTGGTAAGTTGGGGCAGTATCAAGTTTCTGGTTAAGGAGTTTATTATGTGTCTTATAGGTATTGAATTACTATTAATTGGAGTATTCTCAACATTAGACTTATTAATATTTTATGTGTTATTTGAGAGTATATTAATACCAATGTTCTTAATAATAGGAGTATGGGGAGCCCGGGCAGAGAAGATAAAGGCTGCATATTATTTCTTCTTTTATACTTTAGTCGGCTCAATATTAATGTTACTTAGCATCGCGGTTATTTACCGGATAACAGGCACAACTGACTACTTATCTTTAACTAATATTCAAATTTATACTTCAATACAAATCTGGTTATTTATAGGTTTCTTCCTTAGTTTAGCAGTTAAGATACCAATGATACCCTTTCATATATGGTTGCCTCTTGCGCATGTTGAGGCTCCTTTAGCTGGCTCAGTGATTCTAGCTGGAATATTATTAAAATTAGGAGGTTATGGATTCATTCGATTCGCTTGGCCGATTTTCCCTGAAGCAACAGATTATTTAGCACCAATCATACTAACGCTATCATTAATAGCAGTAATATATGGGAGTTTAACTACTTGTAGACAGGTAGATGCGAAACGTTTGATAGCCTATTCTTCGGTGGCTCATATGGGGATAGTAACAATAGGCTTATTTACTCACACGATGGAGGGTTTAATAGCTTCTATATTCTTAATGATAGCTCATGGAATAGTTAGTCCAGCTTTATTTATAGCAGTAACATTGCTCTATGAAAGACACCATACAAGATTAATTAGATATTATAGAGGAGTAGTTATGACTATGCCCCTATTTTCTATCGTGTTTATGGTGTTTACTTTAGCGAATATAGCTGTCCCTCTTAGTTGTAACTTTGTTGGAGAATTCTTATCCTTAGTGGCTGCTTTTTCTACTAGTACATCATTAGGGGTTCTTACCGCAACTAGTATGGTCATAGCTGCTGCTTATTCGTTATATTTATATAATAGAATCTGTTTCGGGCAACTTTCTCCATATTTAATATTTTCGAGAGATATTAATAGACGAGAGTTTCATGGGCAATTACCGTTAATAGTAGCTATTTTATTATTGGGAATAGTCCCATATCCCTTAATCGAGTTAGTTCGTGTATGTTTGCCTAGATTCTTATAATTTTCCTCTTATCTTATGACCTATCGTGTACTTCGCATTGTATGCTGGATGTTAGAATTAAGCTCAGGCCTAATGCCCAACCTACTTGGTTTTATATGTGTATATATCTTACAGTTTCTAACATGGTAGAGGCAGGAGTTGAACCTGCATAATCAGATTATGAGTCTGAAAACTTACCGTTAGTTGACTCTACAAGCTGAGCTGCTGCGCAGCTACGCTTAACATTATGTAACCATGGTCTGGGCTAAGAACCCCACCAGTAAATACATACATATAAAAACAACCAAACCACATCTACAAAATGCCAATACCAACTAGCAGCCTCAAAACCAAAATGATGATGGCGAGTATAGTGATAACCTATTAACCTAGTTAAACATACGGCCAAAAATATAGTTCCGATAATAACATGTAAACCATGAAAACCTGTAGCCACAAAAAAGGTTGAACCGTATACGGAGTCTGAGATTGTAAAAGGCGCTTCGTAATACTCCATAGCTTGTAGGGCTGTAAATTGAATCCCAAGTATGACTGTACAAGTAAGTCCTTGTATGGCTTCTATTCTCTGCCCGCTAACTATGGCGTGATGTGCCCATGTAACTGTTGCTCCTGAACTAAGTAATATAGCTGTATTTAATAGGGGCACAGAAAATGGGTCTAACACTTCTATCCCAACAGGAGGCCAAACAGCCCCCAACTCTATAGTAGGTGATAAACTACTATGAAAGAAAGCCCAAAAGAACGCAAAAAAGAAGCAAACTTCAGAAGTAATAAAAAGGATCATACCATATCTTAATCCTCTTCTTACTATCTGAGTATGATGTCCTTGGAAAGTCGCCTCTCTAATAACATCCCTCCACCAAACAATCATTGTCAATACCAATGTAATTGCACCTAAATACATTATCCATGTATAACTATAATGAAAATATAATACTGAGCCTACTGTAATCAGTAATGCCCCAATTGAGCCTAAATAAGGCCATGGACTAGGATCCACTAAATGATAAGGGTGATAAGCCTTACTCATGGCTCCCCGGCGGGGAATCGAACGGAGACTAATACTCCTACCTGTATAACATACTGGTTAATGTAGATTTATACTATCATTAATGTATATGGCAGTTAACAGACAAAATACATATGCTTGAATCAAGGCCACGGCAATCTCTAGTAAAGTTATAAAGACCATTACTAATATTGGACCTAAGCTTAATACTAACATTCCATTATTAATCATTGTAAACCCAAAACTTGCTAATATAGCAAATAAAAGGTGACCTGCAGATAAATTAGCAGCTAATCGAACACCTAAAGAGACGGCCCTAGAAAGATAGCTAATTGTTTCAATTATAACTAATAGGGGGGCCAATAATAAAGGAGCCCCACTAGGCATCATCATTGAGGCAAAGTCCCAACGGAATTGTGTTATCCCCAATATTGTTACTGCTATTAAAATAGATAAACTTAACCCGAAAGTAATAACAATATGGGCAGTTGGAGTAAATACATAGGGAAATAGACCTAGCAGATTTAATCCAGCAATAAACATAAACAGAGTTATAATAAGAGTAAAATATTGAGTACCCTTATTAGCTGTAGAATCTTTAACTAATCCTAAGAAGTGGGTATAAACAATTTCTTGTGTAGATTGTAATCTTGTAGGTATTAGTTTATATGAACAACTTCCTATTAATATCGCGCTTAATAGGATAAGCATCATAATAGAAGAATTAGTAATTATTCCACCAATTATCCGAACTACATTAAACTGATCAAAGAAAGAAGCTGCCATATTGAATGTATGAAGCGGGCCTATCTATGGAGTATGTCTTGTAGTAGAGTGGATGCTCTATTAACCCCGAGCCCCTTACTAGGGGATGCCCCCTCTTCCTGTAGTAGACTTCTTATACGTAAGTTATTCTGAATTTTAGGTAAAATATACAAACTCATAATACTATAAAGTGTTAACAAGGTTATTAATGTCCAGCTATATTGAGTTAAATAAGCAGTTATATCTAAGTGAGGCATTACTGTTAGTTAACGCTCGTTATCGCTGTTCCTACGAGCTAAAGATCAGCACATAATGAAGATAGCCAGCTGATATATTTATCCATGCTAACGGCTTCTACAACAATGGGCATAAAGGAGTGATTAGCGCCACATAACTCGGAACATTGACCGTAAAATATTCCCGGTCTTTTAACTAAAAATCCAGTTTGATTAAGACGCCCAGGTACAGCGTCCATTTTAATAGCTAATGAAGGTACAGCAAATGAGTGAAGCACATCTGCCCCTGTGACTAAAACTCTAACATAAGTGTCAACAGGAACAACCATTCTATTGTCAACCTCTAATAGTCTAAGATCGCCGGGCTCAAGGTCACTAGTAGGTACCATATAAGAATCAAATTCTAAGGTACTATCTTCACCAGAGGTAATTTGATAGTCTGAATACTCATAAGACCAATACCATTGATGGCCTATGGCTTTTACTGTCACACCTGGTTCTACTACTTCATCCATTAAATAAAGTAGTTTCAAAGAAGGAAATGCTATAAACACTAATATAATTGCTGGAATTAGAGTCCAAACAATTTCTATTGTGGCTCCTTCTACAAGATAGCGATGATAAGCTTTACCTGTTAACCCTCTAACAATTAACCATAATACAGCTGTTATAATAATAATTAAAATAAACATAATTTGGTTATGAAGGAATAGAATCTCTTCCATAACAGGACTAGCAGCATCTTGGAAGCCTAGTTGATAAGGCTCAGGCACATCACGTAGGAGCGAGGCCTCTAATAATGCATTAATTGGAGTTTTCAT